ATTCTACTGAATAAATGACTATTTTCAACTAACCACAAAGATATTGGTACTTTGTATCTAATCTTTGGCGCATGAGCAGGAATAACAGGCACATCACTTAGCCTTCTTATTCGATCTGAACTAGGAAACCCAGGAACTCTTATTGGAGATGATCAAATCTATAACGTTATTGTAACAGCCCACGCTTTCATTATAATTTTTTTTATAGTGATACCTATCGTGATTGGTGGATTCGGAAATTGGCTTGTACCCTTAATGCTAGGGGCCCCCGACATAGCTTTCCCCCGGATAAATAACATAAGATTTTGACTACTCCCGCCCTCCCTAACTCTTCTTATTATAAGAAGAATTGTGGAAAATGGTGCCGGAACTGGATGAACGGTGTACCCCCCACTTTCATCTAATATCGCCCATGGAGGATCTTCTGTAGATTTAGCTATCTTTAGATTACATCTAGCTGGAATCTCATCCATTCTTGGTGCAGTCAATTTTATTACAACCATTATTAATATACGACCAGCCGGAATATCTTTTGACCGAATACCCTTGTTTGTATGAGCTGTAGGTATTACAGCACTCCTGCTGCTTCTCTCCCTTCCAGTTCTTGCCGGTGCAATCACTATGCTTTTAACAGATCGAAACTTAAACACCACATTCTTTGACCCTGCTGGTGGTGGTGACCCTATTTTGTATCAACATTTATTCTGATTTTTTGGACATCCAGAAGTCTACATTCTAATCCTACCTGGATTCGGTATGATTTCTCACATTATTAGGCAAGAAAGAGGAAAAAAGGAATCATTTGGTAGATTAGGAATAATCTATGCTATAATAGCAATTGGACTACTTGGGTTTGTTGTGTGAGCTCACCATATATTCACTGTAGGTATAGATGTAGATACTCGAGCCTATTTCACTTCAGCTACAATAATCATTGCGGTTCCTACAGGAATTAAAATTTTTAGTTGACTAGCAACTCTCCACGGAGCCCAGCTTAATTATTCACCATCATTATTATGGGCCCTAGGGTTTGTATTTCTTTTCACCGTTGGAGGTTTAACAGGAGTTGTCTTAGCAAATTCCTCTATTGATATCATCCTTCACGATACTTATTATGTAGTAGCGCATTTTCATTATGTTCTTTCCATAGGAGCTGTATTTGCCATCATAGGAGGATTCGTCCAATGATTTCCCTTATTTACGGGTCTCTCCCTTAATGAAAAATTATGCAAAATGCAATTTCTTACAATATTTATTGGAGTAAACCTGACCTTTTTCCCTCAACACTTCTTAGGTTTAAGAGGTATACCACGACGTTACTCGGATTACCCAGATGCCTATACCCTATGAAATATTGTGTCCTCTATTGGTTCTGTAATTTCCCTGATAGGAGTGCTTTTCCTTATCTTCATCATTTGAGAAGCATTTTCAGCTCAGCGAAAAAGGATCCTTTCATTAAATATACCAACTTCCATTGAATGACTTCAAAATACTCCCCCTGCTGAGCATAGTTATTCTGAGCTTCCTTTACTTTCTGCTAGTTTCTAATGTGGCAGAAAAGTGTAATGGATTTAAGCCCCATTTATAAAGGTTAGCCTTTCTTTAGAAATAGCAACCTGAAAAACACTTCTCATTCAAGATAGATCGTCCCCGCTTATAGAACAACTAGCCTTCTTCCATGATCATGCATTACTAGTTTTAACAATCATTACCATTTTAGTAGGGCAAATAATAATAAGACTTTTTTTTAATAAATATATCCACCGCTACCTATTAGAAGGTCAGCTTATTGAAGTAATTTGGACCATTCTTCCTGCTATTACTCTAATTTTTATTGCTCTCCCCTCTTTACGATTAATTTATATCCTAGATGAAGTTAATCATCCTCTATTGACTATCAAGACTATCGGACATCAATGGTATTGATCCTATGAATATTCAGATTTCAAAAACCTTGAATTTGACTCTTATATAATTCCATCAAATGAAATAAACCCATGAAACTTCCGTCTTCTAGATGTAGATAACCGAATTACTATCCCATTCAAAACCCAAATTCGTATACTAGTCACGGCAGCCGATGTAATTCACTCCTGAACAATCCCAGCCCTAGGGATTAAAATTGATGCCACCCCAGGGCGTCTCAACCAAATTAGATTTATATCAAATCGCTCTGGCCTACTTTATGGACAATGCTCAGAAATTTGTGGGGCAAACCATAGATTTATACCTATTGTAATTGAAAGAATTTCACCCAAATTTTTTATTCAATGAATTACTAAAATAACCCAGTTGTCATTAGATGGCTGAAAGCAAGCAATGGTCTCTTAAACCTTCATATAGTAACTTAGCAACTACTTCTAATGGAAAAATTTAGTTAAATTATAACATTAGTTTGTCAAGCTAAAGTCGATGCTCATAAACATTAATTTTTAATCCCACAAATAGCCCCTTTAAATTGACTCACTTTAATAGTATATTTCATTTTAATTTTCTTAACCCTTAATTCATTTAATTTCTATACATTCATTTGCTATAAAAAAACTAGGATCAGCCATAAGCCAAACATTACAAAAACTAATTGAAAATGACTATAAATTTATTCTCCTCATTTGACCCATCATCTAACTGAAGATTTTCTCTGAACTGAATAAGAAGACTACTTTGCCTACTTATAACACCAGCTATATTTTGATTTATCCCATCTCGGTTCAATTTATTATGAATTAAAATCATATTAACTCTCCATAAGGAATTCAAAACATTACTTGGGCCATCCTCAAAGGGAGGAACATTAATTTTTGTATCACTTTTCTCGTTCATTCTTATTAACAATTTCCTAGGGTTATTCCCCTACGTATTTACTAGAACAAGACACATAACATTAACATTAAGATTGGCATTACCACTTTGATTAACTTTTATATTATACGGATGAATTAATAAAACTATTCATATACTTGCCCATCTAGTACCACAAGGAACCCCTCCTATTCTTATACCTTTTATAGTATGTATTGAAACTATTAGAAATATTATTCGGCCAGGAACACTAGCAATTCGACTATCAGCTAATATAATTGCTGGGCACCTATTACTAACATTGTTAGGAAATACAGGGCAAACCCTGTCTTTAATTATAATTAATTTCCTAATTATTACTCAACTGCTACTTTTATTACTTGAGTCTGCCGTAGCCATTATCCAGTCTTATGTTTTCGCAGTACTTTCAACCCTTTACTCTAGAGAAGTAAACTAATGCATAAAAATCACCCTTTTCATCTTGTAGACATTAGGCCTTGACCAATCTTAGGTTCATTCAGAGCATTAGTTATAATAACAGGAATCGTTAAGTGATTTCATCTATTTAATCCTAATCTTCTTTTCCTTGGATTAACCTCAACAATATTAATTATATACCAATGATGACGGGATGTCTCTCGTGAAGGTACATTCCAAGGCTTACATACAATAAATGTAACTATTGGATTACGATGAGGGATAATTCTATTTATTACATCCGAAATCCTTTTCTTTGTAAGATTTTTCTGAGGATTCTTTCATAACAGGTTGTCCCCATCTATTGATATCGGCATAATATGACCTCCTAAAGGAATCCATACATTTAACCCTATTCAAATCCCTCTGCTTAACACTCTAATCCTATTGACTTCAGGATTAACAGTAACTTGAGCTCATCATAGATTAATAGAAAATAATTATAAACAAGCGCTTCATGGGCTATTACTCACAGTAATCCTAGGCCTCTATTTCTCGGCACTTCAAGGATATGAATACTATGAATCCCCTTTCTCTATTTCAGATGCAGCATATGGCTCTTCATTCTTTATAGCAACCGGGTTCCACGGTATTCATGTTATTATCGGAACAACCTTTCTATTAGTATGTTTAATTCGACATTATATAAATCATTTCTCTCAAATTCACCATTTTGGGTTTGAAGCTGCAGCATGATATTGACATTTCGTAGATGTAGTATGACTATTCCTTTATATCTCTGTCTACTGGTGAGGTAGATAATTCTACAATAATTTATATAGTATACCAATTATATTTGACTTCCAATCAAAAGACCTAGAAATCTAGTATAAATAATTTATAATCTTCTTGCCATAAGAATAATTATTGTAACAATTTCAATGCTAATACTTATAATCGTTAGAATAATCTCCAAAAAAACTTTTATCGATCGAGAAAAAAGGTCCCCTTTCGAATGCGGTTTTGATCCTAAATCCTCAGCCCGGCTCCCCTTTTCCCTACACTTCTTTTTAATCGCAGTAATTTTCCTTATCTTTGACGTAGAAATTACACTCCTATTTCCTCTCATTATCAGACTAAAGATAAGAAGACCATTACATTACTTTATTGTAATAATGACATTTATACTAGTTCTTCTAATAGGTTTATTCCATGAGTGAAACCAAGGAGCTCTAGACTGATCTTCCTAACTTTATAGGATAATAGTTAAGTATAACATTTAATTTGCACTTAAAAAGTATTGAAATTTCAATTTATCTTAAATAAGAAGCAATACTTGCATCTAGTTTCGACCTAGAAATTTGATCTAATAAAGATCCTTATTTATTAATTGAAACCAAAAAGAGGTATACCACTGTTAATGGTAAAATTGAATGAATTTTCCAATTAAAGAAATATCAAAAATAAGCTTCTAACTTAACTAATAGCGTATTTACGTTAATATTTCTTATATTTATATAGTTTAAGTAAAACATTACATTTTCAATGTAAAATTAAATCATTTTTATAAATATCTAAAAACCTAAGTTTCCTTGACATCTTCAATGTCACGCTCTAATGTATAAGCTATTTAGATAAATCAAAATAAATACTAAAATAACCACTATCAAAATATAAAATAACTTAATATTATTTATTATAATAAACTGAATTAACTTAGAATTATAGCGTAATTGTCTATAAAGATTCTGTCTCCCGTAAAATTCTACCCAACCTTGATCTAAATTCTTTAAATACACATTTCCTATATAAACCGGATAATAATTAACACCAAATGTAGAAAGAATAGGCATGTTTCATATCCCAGATAAATATAAAGATAAATTAATTCAACTTAAAGAAAAATTATTAGAAACTAGAGCAAACTTAGCGGTTGTGTATCCAATTATTATCCCAATCAAAATTATTAACAAAGTTATTAGCTTAAGCGAGAAAGGTAACACAATCAAATAAAAAGATTCAAATATTAATCAAGATAAAACTCTTCCTATAGAAATTACTAAAAAAATTAAACCTCTTATACCACTTAACATAATATACCTCTTCTCTGAAAGATTAACTGTTGGACCAAAATTTAAGTCACCTACAAATAAATAGTACACTAAACGAAACCTGTATCTTACAGTTAATCCAATAGAAATATAGAAAACCAAATAAATATAGACATTTAGATAATTTATAGATATAACCTCTGCAATTAAATCCTTGGAATAAAAACCAGATAAGAAAGGAATACCACATAAAGAAAGATTACAAATATTCATAAAAACACTAGTTAAAGGCAATGATTGAATTAACCCACCTATAAATCGGATGTCTTGACAATTACATATTCTGTGAATTACATTCCCTGCACATATGAATAATAAAGCCTTAAATAAAGCATGAGTTAAAAGATGGAAAAAAGCTAACTTATACTCTCCTAATGATAATACTATTATCATTAACCCTAATTGTCTCAAAGTAGATAAAGCAATAATTTTCTTCAAATCAAATTCAAAATTAGCACCCAATCCTGATATAAATATAGTTATTCTAGAAATAAATAATAAAAAGTATAATATACCTTCTGTTATAGAATAATTAAACCGAATAAGTAAGTAAACCCCAGCAGTTACTAAAGTAGAAGAATGCACCAAAGACGAAACAGGGGTAGGAGCTGCTATAGCAGCAGGAAGCCAGGAAGAAAAAGGAATTTGGGCTCTTTTTGTCATAGCTGCTAAAATCACTAAAATAGTAATAATAACTATATAATAATCACCCTTTATTTCTTCAAGATAATAGACATAATTTCAGCTACCATAATTCAATATTCAAGCAATTGATATTAATAAAGCTACATCCCCTAATCGATTAGTTAAAGCTGTAATTATTCCAGCATTAAAAGACTTAATATTCTGATAATAAATCACTAAACAATAAGAAACTAAACCTAAGCCGTCCCAACCTAACAAAATAGACACTAAATTAGGGCTAATAATGAGTAACATCATAGAAAGAACGAATATAACAACCAATAAAATAAACCGATCCAAATTTAAATCCCCATGTATATATTCATCTCTGTAGAAAATCACTATAGAAGAAATAAATAACACAAATCTTATGAATAAAGTTGATATCCAGTCAATCAAAACAGTTATCATAATAGGGCTAGAATTAAGTAATAACACCTCATACTCTAAAAAATACACTAAGTCCCCTATTATTAACCAAATTCTAGTAAAAAAGAGTATCAATCTCAACACTAAAAAAAACAAAGAATAACGGATACAAATATTCACAATTATTTAAAATATAGGCAAATATATTTTTGACTCCACAAGTCAATGTTTTAATTAAACTATTTAAATATAATCATATACACATTAATTCCCCCTTTAATAATAAGACATTTAACGGCAATCAGTGTAATAATAACAGAAGATACTCCCGAAAATTTCCTATAGAAAAAGAATACCAACCAGTATAAATTTTTCCATGCTGTCTAAAAGCATATAAATATAAAGAATAAACAGCACCAAAAAAAGATAATGCTATTAAAACAATTATATTTAAAACCTCATAAGATAATAATCTATTAATCAATATGATTTCCCCTATTAAATTCAAAGAAGGGGGGGCAGCTATATTAGAAGAAGCCAATAAAAATCATCATAAAGATAGCCTAGGAATAATATTAATTATACCCTTAATTAAATATAAACTTCGCCTACCAATACGCTCGTACCCTAAATTTGCTAAGCAAAATAAACCAGAGGAACACAGACCATGAGCAATTATTATTATCAATGCACCACTTATCCCTCAAAAATTTATAGTTAAAATTCCTCTAACTGTAACCCCTATATGAGCAACAGAAGAATAAGCAATTAAAGATTTTATATCTCTCTGACGTAAACAAATTAAAGAAATAATAACTCCCCCTACTAGCCTAATACCAATAAAAAAATAATTTATATAAAAACCTAATCCTATAAAAACTACTATTATACGTATTAACCCATAACCTCCTAGCTTAAGTATCACACCTGCCAAAATCATTGAACCTGACACAGGAGCCTCTACATGAGCTTTTGGTAGTCATAAATGAACAAAAAATAAAGGAATTTTAATGAAAAACACTATATTTATGCAAAGGTACAGAATACCCTCATTTAACTCAGTTATTAGAAAATTAAAATCTAATGAATTATTAATAGTGTAATAATAAAAAATAGCAATCATTATTGGCAATGAAGCAAATACAGTATAAAACAGTATATAAATACCTGCTTGTAAACGTTCAGGCTGATAGCCTCATCCTACAATTAACATTAATGTAGGAATCAAGCTAACCTCAAAAAATACGTAAAAGATAAAAAGATTCATTGAAGAAAAAGCTAAAAATAAAGATACCAGTAAACTAACCACTATAAATATAAAAAATTGTCTTCAAAAGGAAGTCTTATAGATCTTTTGCCTTGCCAAAATCATCAAAGAACAAATTCAAAAACTTAGTAAAATTATTAGATAAGAAATCAAATCGACACCAAAAAAATAAGAAATATATATATATATATAATTAAACCTAAATATTATTAAAAAAAAAAAAGATAATAATATTAATACAAACTGTATCAACCAATAATAATTTAAAAATGTTAAAGGAAACAGACTAATTAATACCAAAATAAACTTTATCATAACAAATTGAAACTATTAAAATAGTCATTTCCATGAGTCCGAATTATAGAAACCAAAATAGATAAACCCAAGGCGCCCTCACAAACTCTGAAAGTAAGAAAAATCATTGAAAAAAAATAGTCATTGCCTAGCGAGCCTAAATAAATAAATAAACTCATATATAAAGCTAAAACTATCAACTCAATACTTAATAATATCAACAATAAATGTTTACGTTTTAAACTAAATATAATAATCCCAGAAAAAAACATAAATAATCTTATATAAACATATATTAACATTAGTTTTAATAATTTAATATAAAATATTGGTCTTGTAAACCAAAAATAAGTACAACTTTTAAAACATCAAGAAAGAGAAAATTCCCATCTTTAATCTCCAAAATTAATATTTTAATAAACTATTTCCTGACATTATATTTATTATTGTTAGATTCATAATATCAATTATTTTTGTCTTTTTAAATCACCCTTTAGCTCTAGGTTTAACCCTACTGATTCAAACTACCCTAGTTAGAATTATATCAGGAAAACTTTGTATTAATTTCTGGTTCTCATATACCCTATTCCTTATTATAATTGGGGGAATACTAATCTTATTCATCTATATAACAAGTATTGCCTCTAACGAAAAATTCTCTATCAATAAAAAAATAATCATTTTGGTAATGAGTTCTATTGCATTAATCATCATTTCTAACTTTATACCCATAGATTTATCCACTTTAGATATAAAAAACGAAATAATAAACTTAAAAACCCTATCTTTAACATTCTCTATAGTAAAATATACATACTTACCTATAAGTATTATACTTATATTTATTATTGTTTACCTTTTCATTTCACTTATTGCCATCGTGAAAATTACTGGAAATAAACAAGGGCCCTTACGCCCTAAAAACTAATGAAAATACCATTACGTAAAATATCCCCTGTTATAAAAATTGCCAATAATGCCTTAATTGATCTACCTTCACCTTCTAACATTTCATTAATATGAAACTTTGGATCTTTATTAGGACTGTGTTTAGTAGTACAAATTATTACAGGAATCTTCCTAGCTATACATTACTGCCCTAATATTGAACTAGCCTTTAATAGAGTTATTCATATCTGTCGCGACGTAAACTATGGCTGACTAATCCGAACACTACACGCAAATGGGGCTTCCTTCTTTTTCATCTGTGTTTATATTCACGTAGGACGAGGCATTTACTATAGATCATATAACCTCATTCATACCTGAATAGTAGGCGTAATTATTCTATTTTTACTAATAGCAACAGCATTCCTGGGCTATGTACTACCATGAGGACAAATATCATTTTGAGGGGCTACAGTCATTACTAACCTTCTTTCCGCTATCCCTTATTTAGGTACATCCATCGTTCAATGATTATGGGGAGGATTTGCCGTGGACAATGCTACTCTGACCCGATTCTTCGCATTTCATTTCCTTTTACCTTTCATTGTATCTGCTATAGTAATAATCCACCTTTTATTTCTTCACCAAACAGGGTCCAATAACCCATTAGGTACTAATAGAAATATTGATAAAATTCCATTCCACCCATTTTTCTCATTTAAGGATATTATAGGATTTATTGTTATAATAACTCTACTAATTATACTTTCGTTAATAAACCCCTACCTACTAGGAGATCCAGATAATTTCACCCCCGCTAACCCACTAGTTACTCCTGTACATATTCAACCAGAATGATATTTCCTATTTGCATACGCAATTCTACGATCAATCCCTAATAAGTTAGGGGGAGTAATTGCCTTAGTTATAAGAATTGCCATCTTATTAATCATACCATTTACCAACAAAAAAAACTTTATAAGAAACCAGTTCTATCCACTAAACAAAATTAGATTCTGAAGAATAGTAACAACAATCATCCTACTTACATGAATCGGGGCACGGCCAGTTGAAGACCCCTATATTTTCACAGGACAAACTCTAACCATCATTTACTTCATGTTTTATATCATCAATCCTGCAATTTACAAATTATGAGACAAGGCCCTATATAATTAACTAATGAACTTGTATAAGTGTATACTTTGAAAGTATAATAAAGAGATACCAATTCTCTATTAGTTTATACTAAATTTTATTAACTAAACCAATAGGGTGAGAATCGCTATCTTCACACTAAAGTAAAATACCAAATATCTTAAAGAACTTGGTAAGAAGCTTTTCCAAGCTAAATACATTAGTTTATCATAACGAAACCGAGGTAAAGTACCCCGAACTCACACCCAAATAAAAGACACAAAAGTCAACTTAAAAAAAAATATAAAAGAATACAAATCCCCTCCTATGAAAATCAATACACAGAGTATTCTTATAAATAAAATTCTAGAATATTCAGCCAAGAAAATTAACGCAAACCCCCCTCTTCTATATTCTACATTAAACCCTGATACCAATTCTGATTCTCCTTCAGCAAAATCAAATGGTGTACGATTAGTTTCTGCTAAACCTGAAATTACCCATATTAATCTCAAAGGAAACATTAAAAATAATAACCAAATAAATTTTTGAACTTTAATAAAATCTAATAAATTTATACTTAAAACCAAAAAAATAAAAGATATTAAAATTAAAGCTAACCTAACTTCATAAGAAATAGTCTGAGCAACAGAACGCAAACTCCCCAGTAAGGAATATCTAGAATTAGAAGATCAACCAGCTAATATTAAAGTATACACAGAAAGACTAGAAACTCTAAGGAAAAAAAAGATAGACAAATTGAAACTCAAATAAACACTTAAAAAAGGTACACTCATTCACAGCAATAAACTAATAAATAAATTTATCGCAGGAGAAAAATAATAAACATTAAAATTAGCTATATAAGGAAAAGTCTGTTCTTTAGAAAAAAGTTTAATAGCATCTGCAAATGGCTGTAAAATACCAGTAAACCCTACTTTATTTGGGCCCTTTCGAATTTGAATATAACCTAATACCTTTCGTTCTATTAAAGTCAAAAAAGCAACACCAACCAATACACAAACCACTAAAAATAGTATAGAAATAAAAATTAACACCAAATCCAAAAAATAAATTGTTGTCTGTAAATCAATTACTTATAAAGATTCTAAATCTATTGCACTATTCTGCCAAAACAACAGTCTTATTCTAAAATTAAATATTATTTAAATATCTGGTCCTTTCGTACTAAAATATTTTAACAATAAAAGATAGAAACCAACCTGGCTCACGCCGGTTTAAACTCAGATCATGTAAAGTTTTAAGAGTCGAACAGACTCAATAATCCTAGCTTCTGCACCAGGAATTAACTTTAATCCAACATCGAGGTCGCAATCCTTTTCATCGATTAGAACTCTCTGAAAAAATTACGCTGTTATCCCTAAGGTAATTTTGCCTTATAATCTTAAATAAAGGATCATTCTTTCACTAATCAGTGTACAAATATAAAGAAGTTAATTCAATTCTTGTGTCACCCCAACAAAATAAGCTTTTATATATAAAATATAGAAACCTAAAATTTAATACATAATACCTTATTAAACTCTATAGGGTCTTCTCGTCTTTTTATTAAATCTAAGCTTTTTTACTTAAAAATAAAATTCAAATTAATTTAACATGAGACAGTTATTTCCTCATCCAACCATTCATACCAGCTTTCAATTAAAAAACTAATGATTATGCTACCTTTGCACAGTCAAAATACTGCGGCTATTTAACATTCATGGAGCAGGCCAGACCTTAAACAATTAACAAAAGGACATGTTTTTATTAAACAGGTGAGAAATCACTTGCCGAGTTCCTTATATTAACCTTTCTAACATTTAAACTTAACAACTAAAATTTACTAATTTTATCATTATTTCTACTAATACCAAATTTCAAAGTAAATCCTAATAAATAAATTAAACCTAAATAACAAATAATTTGTACCAAATAATAAATTATAACATCCTTTTAAAGATAGAAAATTCTAATCCTACTAATTATTATTAACATATAGATTATAAATATTTAACCTAAAGCTCATCCCTTAGGTTATTTTAGCCTATCAATATTTAAATAAAAAATCATATAAATATTAAATAAACAATTAATTGAATTAATTTCTTAGGAAACTAGATATATTATGAAACGAATAACATTTCATTTCTACAGAGATATTAACAATAATTTTGCTACATTAATAAATATAGCCCTGTAGCTCTTCATAATTCGAGAAAACTAAATAATTAGCTATTTTTAATAAACCCTGAGACACAAGGTACGGAAAATAAACCCTTCTTTTAATTACCTAAAAATTTTCTATCACTATACTATCCTCTATTAATATTTATATTTGTTCCTTAACAGTAATAAATATTTAATACTTTAATTAAAACCTATATACAAAAATACTCATTAAATTTTTTAGATCAAATTAAATTGATTTAACAACTTCCATTTTAATGTAAATAAAATACTTATAACAAGCTCTAATTTGCTTTCTAGGCCCATTTTCCAATAGGCCTACTTTGTTACGACTTATTTCACCTTAAATGAAAGCGACGGGCGATATGTGCATATTTTAGAGCATAAATCATTCTAAATAAAGATATAAAATTACTTTCAAATCCAATTTACTTAGGCTTTTCAAGCACTAAGACCAAATCTATAGACAATGTAACCCATTTTAACTTTAAAATAAACTGCACCTTGACCTGAATTCCTATTTAATTTAATTAATTGAACATTATAATTCTAATAAAATATTCTAACTACGGCGATATACAAACTAAAACTTAAAGTAAAACTTATCGTGGATTATCAATTAAAAAACAGGTTCCTCTGAATAGACTAAAATACCGCCAAATCCTTTAATTTTAAAGATCTTATCTATTAGTAATTTTAATTTTAATATTCACATTTTTAATAATAGGGTATCTAATCCTAGTTTATAATAAAATTTCCTAGCCTTAACAACGCTACAATAAATTAAATTAGGTTTAAAATTTCACCTAATAAACCTAAAATTAAATTATAATACTTTACATTTAACTAAATTAAATAAGTTTAGCCTGCTCAATCTGTGTAACCGCAACTGCTGGCACAAATTAAGTCTGAACTCATAATAATTCCTAAGTCTAAATTTCATTAATACTTAATACTATATACTACAAACACTAATTTTCTAAATTTTTAATCTCAATGAATTATATATACATGAATAAGATAGCTAAACCCTAAGCCAGGATAAAACTTTAGCTACAAAAAAAAAACATAATCTCCATAAAATATGACAAGCCTCCTACGATAAAAAAAATCATTCAAAAGCCCAAAATGCCTGCCTTTCCTACCCCCATAGTCCGGGCAGCCACCGTCATTATAAATTTACCTAATATTGGTTCAATTATATAATTTCTTAAATAAACTTTTTTATGATTAATATTTAAATTTATATAATATTTTTTATTTAAATTTAAAACTTTTAGTATAAAAAATATTTAAAATTAACCTAATTTATAGAGACATTAATAAAATAAATCGGTTATACTAATCAAAATTAAATTATTAATATTTTTCTATCAAAATCGTTAAAATGATATATGAATCGTATGTAAATAGGTTTTTTTTTTTTTTTATAAATAATATATTTATTATATATTAATTAAATCATTATATTTATTTTACCTAATTATTTATAAATTATAAAAAATTATTTATATACAATATATAAATAATGTTTATATATATATAAAATATTTATAATTATATATAATATATTAATCCAGTATCGCCTATTATTGTATATTAAATATTAATTATTTACTAGATAAATAAACTAAATAGCAATCATATTAGTTTTTATTATTCTTATTGGCTCTTTCATATAAGCATTTAAACATCCTATACGATAATCATATATTTAGAGGTTATAATTATTAAATAGACTCTTTCTATTAATAATTAATATATTAATATATATAAATATAACACGTATATATATATATAAAATTATATTATAAGATAATGTATTAATATTGTCTTTATTATTAAAATATATAAATATCTAATTACATTAAACTTTAATTGAGTGTAAAAAATACGCAAAAACGCGTTTTTTGACGCACATCGCGGAACAAAAAAAAACCCCTTATGAATGAAACCCCCTAGGAACGACTAAAAACCGCGCAAAAAAAATAAAATTGTTTCCAATTTCTTATGACCCTAAAATTCAGTGCCCCCCCACTGACCAAATTTCCTCTCTAAATTTCATCATGTAGATTACAAAACTTTTTTGTTAAGAAAGTTTTAGTGGAGTGCCTGATTTAAAGGGTTATCTTGATAGGATAAATCATGTAGTTTTTCTACCTCTATTATGCTTGGTAGAATTAAACTACCTCCAGAAATATCAAAAATTTCTATACCTCATATACTAAAACATAAAAAGATAAGCTAAGTAAGCTATTAGGTTCATACCCTAATTATGGGACCCCCGCCCTCCCTCTTTTTAATTATAAAATTATATAAAATTCTATTCGTCAACTCTATAATTCTTGGAACCCTTATTGCAACGTCCGCTTACTCGTGGTTTGGGATATGAATAGGGCTAGAAATCAACATACTTTCCATTATTCCTTTAATAAGATCATCCAAAAATATATTCTCCTCAGAAGCTTCTCTGAAATACTTCATTACCCAGGCAATAGCCTCGCTTATTCTGCTGCTCTCAATCAATTTAATATTAATTTCAGCTGAATTTATTACCCCCATAGTAAATTCAGCTTTAGAAATATTATTAAATTCAGCTTTATTAACAAAGCTAGGAGCGGCTCCTTTCCACTACTGATTTCCTGAAGTTATAGAAGGATTAGACTGATTTAACTGTTCAATTTTATTAACATGACAAAAAATTGCCCCTATGTGTCTAATCATAACTAGTTTTTATTCAACAACTTTTATAATTTTCATTATCATAGCCTCTCTTATTGTAAGAATCTTGATAAGCCTAAACCAAATTAGATTACGAAAAATCCTAGCCTTTTCCTCAATCAACCATATCGCATGAATACTCTCAGCTATAATTACGTCAATTTCAGTATGATTGATTTACTTTCTAATTTATGCCTTTATTACCCTCAATATTACCTACATTTTTAATTACGGAAAATTACTATTTATCCATCAGCTACCCGCTTTCATTAATCAAAGTAAAATTGTAAAGATTTCTATACTAATTAACTTTTTATCTCTTGGGGGATTGCCTCCGTTGCTAGGTTTTCTCCCCAAATGATTAACAATCAACTGGCTTGTCATTCAAGGTATACCGATTTTAGCCTTCTTCCTAATTGTGTTAACCCTAGTAATACTATTCGTTTACGTCCGGCTCATTATATCCACAATTCTAATTCAGCATAGAGAAACTAAGTTAATTGGCTATAAAATAAGAGCATTTTCAATATTTATGTATAATTTCATTTTAATTTTTAGGCTTATGGGCTGTACATTGATTTTTAACTTAATCTAAGGATTTAAGTTAAAAGCAAACTAACAACCTTCAAAGTTGTAAATAGAGAAAGGCTCTAAGCCTTAAGCTTAAAAATTACTTACCTTTAAATTTGCAATTTAAAATCATTACTTTGACTATTAAGCCATTTAGTAGAAGAATCCAATTCGTTAATAAATTTACAATTTATTGCCTATACCTCAGCC